AGTAGTTATGAACCCTGTAGACCATCCCCACGGGGGTGGTGAAGGGAGGGCCCCAATTGGTAGAAAAAAACCCGTAACCCCTTGGGGTTATCCTGCACTTGGAAGAAGAAGTAGAAAAAGGAATAAATATAGTGATAATTTGATTCTTCGTCGCCGTAGTAAATAGGAGAGAAAATCGAATTTGTTTCCTCATCTTTATCTTTTCATTTTCAAAAAAAAATAGGAGAAATTAACTGTGACACGTTCACTAAAAAAAAATCCTTTTGTAGCAAATCGTTTATTAAAAAAAATAAATGAACTTAACACAAGGGCGGAAAAAGAAATAATAGTAACATGGTCTCGGACATCTACCGTTATACCCACAATGATCGGCCATACAATTTCGATCCATACTGGAAAAGAACATTTACCTATTTATATAACAGATCGTATGGTGGGCCATAAATTGGGAGAATTTGCACCTACTCTAAACTTCCGGGGACATGCAAAAAATGATAATAAATCCCGTCGTTAATTTATTAATATCTTATTTAATAAAAAAAAGACTTAATAAAAATAATAAAAATTTAATAATAAAATATCAGTTTATTAACATTTAGTATTAGTTTTTTTAGTTTCTAGTAAAAACTAAAAACAAATAGAAACACTTATTGACTTATTGTTTCCTTTATTAATAAGAGGTGAACCCTATGTTTATAGTAAATAAAGACAAAAAAAATACAACTAGAAATACTTAATATTATGATAAAAAAGAGTTATATTAGAACAGGAAGGTGGGAGAAATATAGATATATATATACAGATACATATACAGAAGTATTTGCTTTAGGTCAATATATACATATGTCCGCCCACAAAGCACGAAGAATAATTGATCAGATTCGTGGACGTTCTTATGAGGAAACACTTATGATACTCGAGCTCATGCCTTATCGAGCATGTTATCCTATTTTAAAATTAGTTTATTCTGCAGCAGCAAATGCTAGTGAAAATATGGGTTTCAAAGAAGGCAGTTTAGTCATTAGTAAAGCGGAAGTGAACCAAGGATCTACTGTTAAAAGATTAAAACCTCGGGCTCGAGGAAGAAGTTATCTGATAAAAAAACCAACTTGTCATATAAGTATTGTATTGAAAGATCTATCCTTATATGAAAAATATTCAGAATATCCAAAATATCAAGAATATAATATATACTTAAAAAATCCGAGGTGCATAAAGAAGTCCACAAAAATGACATCTCATGATATGTATAGTAGTGGGGGATTATGGGACAAAAAATAAATCCACTTGGTTTCAGACTCGGTACAACCCAAGATCCTTATTCTTTTTGGTTTGCACAACCAAAAAATTATTCTGGGGGTCTGCAAGAAGATCAAAAAATCAGAAACTGTATCAAGAATTATATACAAAAAAATATGAAAATTTCTTCTGGTGTTGAAGGAATTGCACGTATAGAGATTCAAAAACGAATTGATGTGATTCAGGTTATAATATATTTGGGATTCCCAAAATTATTAATAGAAGGTAGGCCTAAAAATAAAAGAATCGAAGAATTACAGAAAAATGTAGAAAAAGAACTTAATTGTGTGAACCGAAAACTCAACATTGCTATTTCAAGAATCGCACACCCTTACAGGCACCCTAACATTCTTGCCGAATTTATAGCGGGACAACTAAAGAATCGAGTTTCATTTCGCAAAGCAATGAAAAGAGCTATTGAATTAACTGAACAGGCCGATACAAAAGGAATTCAAGTACAAATTGCAGGGCGCCTTGACGGAAAAGAAATTGCACGCGTCGAGTGGATTAGAGAGGGTCGGGTTCCTCGACAAACCCTTCGAGCTCAAATTGATTATTCTTCCTATGCAGTTAGAACTATTTATGGGGTATTAGGAATCAAAATTTGGACATTTGTAGACGAGGAATAGTAAACCCTCAGTCGAGTTGGTTGTATCGATAAAAAAAATGACAAAGTCTTTCATTCTTTTTTTTTACCAATAAAAAAAAAGAGTAATTCTATAGGGTTGGATAAAATCAAAAATTCGATTGATTATTTAATATAATTGCTATGCTTAGTGTGTGACTCGTTGGTTTTTTTAGGGTCAGGATTACAAAAAAATAGACTGATCCATACTATGAACTCATAAGTATAGAACTAATAACCAATCCATTGCTTCATATTATCTGGATCTGAATCCAAAAAGGCAGTCAAAATAGGCTATATTAGTCATTTCATTGTAACAATTGAAATATGTTTTGCAAAAAAAAACCAATCTGATTATGAATTGTAAAGCAAAATAAAAAATTATGCAGATAAATGAAAAGATGAGAGAAAGAAAGAGATCAATGATATATGATCTATAACTTCAATATGTAAGGTTTATGAATCATCTCATAAAAGCCAATGTAATAAAGCATTAAGACCGGTATAGGATAGATCTATAATATAATTAACTGAATGCGTTTATAGACCAAAAAAATAAAGAGCCTCGAGCCAATAAAGACTAAAAAAATTGACTCAAGAACAAAACGAACAAATGGCTCCATTGTATAATTAAGACCTAACCATTAACAAGAAGCAATGGGAACGACGGAACCTGTAAATACATAGGATTCTATTGAAAACGAATTTTAATGATTTATTGGGCGGGATGGCGAAAGGAACCAAAAGACACTCCATTTATTCTGAGAAGTTATTTATGGGTTAATCCTACAGTTAATCCTACAAATGAAGTCAATATTACAATTGCAAGAGTAAATATTCGCCCGCGAAGGTTTTTATGTTCAGGACATTATCTACAAATCTATAAATAGAAATAATTATCTCTAAATCTAAAATTCTAAATCTATAAATCTTCGATATCTATTCTAGAAATCTTCGATATCTATATAATATAGAAAAATAAAGAGTATAGTTCTATATATAAAGTATATAAAAAAAGAGATACAAATTTATTTTTTTATTTTTATAATTATAAACTTATATATAATTATAAATAAACTTATATATAATTATAAACTTATAATAAATATAAAATATAAATAGATTAAAAAAAATCGATGAGAAAGGAATTCTAAGATTCAGTATAGTATAATATTATTTGTATTTGATTCAGTATATTATTTATCAACGACATGTAGATTTTTTTTAATCATAATCATTTCATTCGCGAGGAGCTAGATGAGAAGAAATTCTCATGTCCGGTTCTGTAGTAGAGATGAAATTGCGAAACAAACATCAACTATAACCCCAAAAGAACCAGATTCCGCAAACAACATAGAGGAAGAATGAAAGGAATTTCTTATCGGGGTAATCGTATTTGTTTTGGTCGATATGCTCTTCAGGCACTTGAACCCGCTTGGATTACGTCTAGACAAATAGAAGCGGGACGTCGGGCCATGACACGAAATGTACGCCGCGGTGGAAAAATATGGGTACGTATATTTCCCGACAAACCCGTTACTGTAAGACCTACAGAAACGCGTATGGGTTCGGGAAAAGGAGCTCCCGAATATTGGGTAGCTGTAGTTAAACCCGGTAGAATACTTTATGAACTCGGTGGAGTAGCAGAAAATATAGCCAGAAAAGCTATTGAAATAGCGGGTTCAAAAATGCCTATACGAACTCAATTCATTATTTCGGGATAGCGATTAGGAATATAGAACCAAAGGAAAAAGGGCCGGGCCGTTGAGATGAAAAAAATCACAAGTTTATTTTTTTTTGAACAAACAATATTTCTTTTTTCCTTTTGCATTGAAATAACAGATTCAAAAAAGGCTATGATCCAATCTCAGACCCATTTGAGTGTAGCAGATAACAGCGGAGCCCGAGAATTGATGTGTATTCGAATCATAGGAACTAATAATCGCCGATACGGGCGTATCGGCGATGTTATTGTTGCTGTAATAAAGGAAGCAGTACCGAACTCCCCTTTAGAAAAATCCGAAGTGATCAGAGCGGTAATTGTACGTACTTGTAAAGAACTCAAACGTGACAACGGTATGATAATACGATATGATGACAATGCTGCAGTTGTGATTGATCAAGACGGAAATCCAAAGGGAACTAGAATTTTTGGCGCAATCACCCGAGAATTGAGACAATTAAATTTTACTAAAATAGTTTCATTAGCACCTGAAGTTTTATAAAATAAAGCATTATTTAAGAACAGTAATTATAAGATATTATAAGATATAAGATGAGATTCTAAGATATAAACTAGAAACATCATATAGTTATAATATTTTATAATATTTGAATTGAATGAAATTGATTAAATTCAAATAAATTAGTCAATTTTGTTTCGTGCATATACCTTTCTTTATTTAATAAAATTTTTTAATAAAAGAAAAAATAAAGTATGTTGATTATACAAAATTCGGGGGCAATAAAAATTTAGTTTATCATGGGTAGAGACACTATTGCTGACATAATAACCTCCATACGAAATGCTGACATGAATAGAAAGGGAACCGTTCAAATAGCATCTACTAACATCAGCGAAAACATTATTAAAATACTTTTACAAGAAGGTTTTATTGAAAATGTGAGGAAACACCGGGAAGACAACAAAACTTTTTTTGTTTTAACCCTACGACATAGAAGGAATAGAAAAGTATTATATAAAACTAGTCTAAATTTAAAACGGATCAGCCGACCTGGGTTACGAATCTATTCTAACTATCAAAAAATTCCTAGAATTTTAGGGGGAATGGGGATTGTAATTCTTTCTACTTCTCGGGGTATAATGACAGACCGGGAGGCTCGACTAGAAAGAATTGGTGGAGAAGTTTTGTGTTATATATGGTAATCCTTCTGATATCCGATGGTATGTTACAGGGTTTGGTTGGTTAGATAATGAGGATTGGGTTTTAGGTTATATCCCAGCAAAAACCCAACGTAGTTTTGTTTTATACATATACCACACGATAGAGTCAAATATAAATCGTTCTAATTTGACGAGAGGACATCCCATTTATAAACTCCGCAACAAAAATTC